CCGACCATCGATGAACGGATCGGATTAACCAACCAAAATTAGCTTCTGTCATTATGTATTGAACCGAAGCAAAAGCGTCCGTAACGGTCGGACGATAGTAAAAAGTCATAGCAAATCCTGTCGCCACTTGTACTAAAAAACAAGTCAGTGTAATTCCTCCTAGACAATAAAATATGTTGACATGAGGAGGAACATATTTACTAGTTATATCATCCGCAATCGCCTGAATCTCAAGACGTTCTTCAAACCAATCATAGACTTTATTGAGATAGGTGCGATTCCCCCTCAAAGAACCGTATAGGAGACTTTTATCTCGTACAGCTCAAGCAAAAACACCCCAAAACCGGTTGGAGGGGAAATGGTAGAAAGTTTGAAACTTTTTTATTTCCGATTCAATCTTCTCTGAAGATCCGAAGGAAGCAAAATCCAAAAGCTCGTCTTTGTGATGATAATACCAAATTCTCAAGTCGGCTCCGTTGTCTTTATCTTCATCTTTACGGGCCTCTTGAATGCTCTCTTCCCTATTTTTTGTTAGAATGTGCTTTTTTTCTGATTTGTTTTCTTTATTATTAATTATTACATAGGAATTCTCTTGTTAAGACCCTATGAATTGATTACAACCTCAGATGCATACTAGAACCACGATGATTCAATAAAAAGACGAAGCTAAGCCTAAAGATTCCCTGAGTAAGAATGATTGGATCATCACTTATTTCACGAATAGATAAAAGGAAGAAAATCCAAAGAAACCTTTGGCTTTGAGTCAAAATAAGCATAAATGGGTGTTTAAAAGAAGAAATTTCGATTTCTAAATGTGAATTTTAGAAAAAACTTTTTTAGGTCCGGCCGCGAGGTCTCAATATTAAGTATGAATCATAGTTAAAACAGTTCGGAATCTATTTCCTATATTCCGTGTTTCAGATACTTGAATAAATATCCGACGAAGTAGAACCGTCTCTCTGAAGATGACAGACCCCTTCTCTGTCCGATCAATAGGATCAATTATAACAAGTCACACACTCATATTCCAGAAAGACAGAACAAAATTCCACGATCGAACTACCAAAAGAGAACAGGCTAAAAATCCGAGCTCTAAAGGATTCATTTGGTATTGAAAAGCTAGGTTGGAGTTCTTCTCGAGCTAATTCATTGAAATTCCATCCAATAAAACGGAAGAATTATAAATCTCCAAAATAATAGATAGAAATACCGCAAATAAGGCCATTGCGACACCCATAAAAGGGGTCGTTCCCCACCCCGGAGCGACTTTACCATATTCCGAATTCAATGGTTTTAATAAACTGCCCACATTCGTTCGTTTTGGACCAGATCGAGAATCGTTCTCAACAGTTTGTGTAACCATAAATCCTATTGTAGTCATTGAGATCTGTTGACTTTGTATACTCTTCCGTTGTAAATAAATGATCTTATCATAGATCTGTTGTGTTCTTGAACTTTTCTAATAATGGAAACAGCAACCCTAGTCGCCGTCTTTCTATCTGGTTTACTTGTAAGTTTTACTGGGTACGCCTTATATACCGCTTTTGGGCAACCTTCTCAACAACTAAGAGATCCGTTCGAGGAACATGGGGACTAGTTGAAGTAATGAGCCTCTCAATATTGAGAGGCTCATTACTTTTGAAATCGAGATAATGAAAAGACTTTCATTTTTTAGTTGGAACTTTAGGCGGTTCTCTAAAAAAGATAGCGAAAAAAATAATCCCTAGGGTCGAGACTAAGAGGAATGTATAAACCAATGCTTCCATAGATTCGATCGTGATTTACAATTATAGCTTCCATACCTATTTGTTTTTTCTTTCTTTTATTGGGGACCATCTCCCGGCTACCAAAAGAGCAAGAGACAAAAAAACGGGGAGTCAAAGCAAGATTTCTCTGCTACCCTCTATCAATATCAAAATCACTAACAAATCATAAAAAGAAAATAGATTCGAAAGACATCAAAAGAAGATTGGATCAGACTACTTGTCTTCTTGTAGTTGGATCTCCAAGTTTTTGGAAGGCTCCAAATTCTACTTGAGCATCCAAATCTGGGTCAATCCCAGCAAAAACATCTCTGAACAGGGTTCTAGCACCATGCCAAATGTGTCCGAAGAAGAAGAGCAAAGCAAATGAAGCATGTCCAAAAGTAAACCAACCCCTTGGACTGCTACGAAAAACACCGTCGGATTTCAAAGTAGCACGATCTAATTCAAAAATTTCACCCAATTGAGCGCGTCTAGCATATTTTTTCACAGTCCCAGGGTCATTATAACTGACTCCATTGAGTTCGCCACCGTAGAACTCAAGAGTTACACCGACTTGTTCGACACTATACTTCGATTCGGCTCTTCGAAAAGGAACATCCGCTCGAACAATCCCGGCTCCATCTACCAAAACGACCGGAAATGTTTCAAAAAAAGTGGGCATACGACGTACAAAAAGTTCACGACCTTCTTTATCTCTAAAGATAGGATGTCCTAACCATCCAACCGCTATTCCATCCCCGTTATCCATTGAACCCGCCCTGAATAATCCCCCTTTTGCCGGATTATTGCCGATGTAATCATAAAAGGCTAATTTTTCAGGAATTTTAGACCAAGCTTCTGATAAACTTTTATTTTCGGCTAACCCCGCACTAATTCGTCGATATATCTCTTGTTGGAAGTACCCCTGATCCCATTGATAACGAGTCGGTCCAAACAATTCGATCGGGGTAGTTGCTGAACCATACCACATAGTTCCGGCAACAACAAAAGCTGCAAAAAAGACAGCAGCGATACTACTGGAAAGGACAGTTTCAATATTACCCATGCGCAATCCCTTGTATAGACGTTGGGGTGGTCGAACGCTAAGATGGAATAGGCCTGCTAATATGCCCAATGTCCCAGCCGCAATATGATGAGAGGCTATTCCTCCCGGAACAAAAGGATCGAAACCTTCCACGCCCCACGCTGGATTTACCGGTTGTACTTTTCCAGTTAGTCCATAAGGATCGGACACCCATATTCCCGGACCATACAAGCCTGTTACATGAAATGCACCAAAACCAAAGCAAGCCACTCCCGCGAGAAATAAATGAATTCCAAAGATCTTGGGCAAATCCAACGAAGGTTTTCCTGTACGTTCATCAGTAAATATTTCTAGATCCCAATACACCCAATGCCAGATAGCTGCTAAAAAGCACAAGCCCGAAAACACAATATGCGCTCCGGCAACACCTTCGTAACTCCAAATACCCGGAGATGTTATAGTCCCTCCTGTGATACCCCAGCCACCCCATGAATTGATTATTCCTAAACGCGTCATGAAGGGTATGACAAACATACCCTGTCTCCACATTGGATCCAGAACGGGGTCAGAAGGATCAAAAACTGCTAATTCATACAGAGCCATCGAACCGGCCCACCCAGCAACCAGAGCTGTATGCATTATATGAACAGCAAGCAACCGGCCGGGATCATTCAATACGATAGTATGAACACGATACCAAGGCAAACCCATGAAAATACTCCTTTATCAAAGAAAAAAGACACTACGCAACTTTATTGCATTGGACACGACTATACTCTGCCAATGTTACGCCCCCGAGGAGAGGGCGATTAGTTTCAGAGCAAGGGTTCATAATTTGTTTGATTCTATTAGCAATAATGGAACAATTCCGTTCGTAGGAAAAAAGAGAAGCCGATTTATTCTATACTCGATAAGTACCAATACGCAATGGGCCGCTTGATGCCTTTTCTATAAACGAATGTGACCATCCTTGTTCATGATTACAGGGGGCTAGTTATACAAATTGATCTTATTCATTCTGTCTTTCTTTATGCATTTTTGATAAAGAACAATATTATAAAAACAATAAAACCCTTCTTACGTTTTCACATCTAAAGTCTAGTATTTTTTTTTGAGTTTTTCTTTCATTTAATGCCCGTTGGTGTTCCAAAATTACCTTATGATATTTCTGAAGACGAAGACGACGAAGACGAGGAAGTAACTTGGGTTGACTTATAGTGCGACTTGGCAGATCTATTGGGTCATATGGGCTTTCCCCCTTCTCTTCCCGATCAAGAGATCCTCTATTTCGCCCAAAAAAGATGAATTGAATCATCAAAAATTTGGAGCGTGAAGTGCAATTAGATCCTTTTTTTAAGGGGATTCAAATTACTATTATCAATTCAAATAATTTATGGCTGGCTCGGTTGGACTAAGAAATTGAAATATCCAGACTTCGTTTAAAAAAACCAATGGGTAATATATCTACCATTACTCCTTATAAAGGGATTCCTCTATTCTAAAGAAATCTTCTTTGGAAATAAAAGTGATTTTAAACTGTTCTCTTAATCAACCGAGTAATATGTATAAAGACCTCAAATATTTGCCGGACTGTACGGATTGAGAAAAAAGAAGTGGTAAGGGGAGTATTTGTCCTATATGTGCAAATCGAAGGCGGGCAGATCTTTACCCGGAGTAGAGTATAAACCTAAAAAGAGTAAGATAAAAGAGGCCCAGTTTGGAACAAGAAAAGGACATCGTGATTTGGATTGGATCGCGATGAAAGAATACATCAATGAAAAGTGAATTCGATCCGGTTAATGAATTCTTTTTTTCTAAGGAAAGGAATCAAAACTCATCTTTATTGAAAAATCGAAGAAAACTTAGGAGTCAGTAAAGAGCATGCTCTGAAATCTGAAAGGGAGTTGGAATATACACATTGATTTGTTTGCAAATTTTTTGAACCGTATGCGCCAAACGGCGCCTGTACGGTTCCTACGAAATACAATTTTAACCTAATCGACCGACTTTATCGAGAAAGAGCACTTTTTTTATTCAAAGACCTTAGTCCCGAGACGACAAATCACATTGTTGGTCTTATGATATTTCTGAATATCGACGATTGTACCCGAGAGCAATTTTTATTTATAAACTCTACAGGTGGAGGAGTAATGTATGGACTATCTGTTCATAATGCGATAAATTTTGTGCTACCAGATGTACATACACTCTGTCTGGGAGTAGCCGCTTCAATGGCAGCTTTTATCCTGGCCGGAGGCTCACAAACTAAACGTATAGCATTCCCTAACGCTTGGCGCCAATGAGGTTTTATTTGAAAGAAAAAAGACGACTATGCCTTCGCCATATGAAAAATGAATCTCCATATGAAATATGAATAAAAAGTAATAATAGCATGGCACTTTGAATTCGATATACAAAAGTTTTTTTAAAAAAGCATTAGATTTTTTATCGAGAGAGTAGTATGAGATAAAAGATATTTCCGATGTGTTCTTATCTATCGGCAGTGCAGTTCAGCGTCACAAACTTTTTTCGCACGGCAGATCTCTTAATAATATTTATGTTCTGAACTAGTGAAAAAAATTATTTTTCCTTAGGTTATTTAATCAAATAAAAAGCAACTTTGGGATTGCTTAATCCTAGACAAAAAAGAAATATAGAAAGCAACGGAGCCATCATAGTAGTTTTTAACTCCCACGAAAGGAAGGATGGTAATTTGATCATTTTCCGAGCGGTCTAATCAATCCTATTTTTCTCTTTCGTTAGGGGAGGCGTAAGGATCAATTTTATTCTAGAGCCGTATGCAATGCATAGAAAGATGCCTGTACGGTTGTGCAATTCTATCTTTTTTCGTGCTATTCTTTTCTCTTTCTTTTATCTTCCCTTCATCATGTGCAATAGAAAAACTTTTGATTTTGTTATATCATCAGGGTAATGATCCACCAACCTACTAGTACTTTTATTCAAGGCTACATGGAAGAGGTAATCGCGGACACAGATTTGGTGCTAAAACTACGTGAAGATATCACAAACTTTTTTGTACAAATATCGCACAAACCTTTCTGGGTGGTCTTCGAAGACATGGAAAGAGATGCTTTTCTGTCACCAGAAGAAGCCAAAGCTTATGGAATTGTTGATTCTATAGGTGACAGGCTTCAATGGCATCGAAAGCGTAAATGATACTAGCCTGTATTTCGCGCAAATCCCTAATTTTCGATTACCGCTACCGACCGAGTTGACTCGAAATAATCCGGTTAGGATGGATCTAAACCACCCAATTATATCTATATCTATGATTCAATATGCCAACTATTAACCAACTTATTAGAAAGACAAGACAGCCAATCAGAAATGTTACAAAATCGCCCGCTCTTAAGAGATGCCCTCAACGTCGAGGAACGTGTACTAGGTTGTATGTGCGACCCGTTCAGATCATGAGCTAGAACAAAGTAAAGCGAACAAGTTTCCAGTATCAAAGGTCAGTACCGGTGAATAGGCTGGAACGAAAAAATGAACTCTATTTACTAGCTAAAAAACGAAAATGGATCATATGCCTTTCATTGTGTAGGAAATTTATGGTTTCCCTTGGTGTAAATTAAATCACCTCAATTTAAGAATTCTCCATTGGTAGCAAATGCTTATCCATTAAGCGGAGGAACTCTTGGTTTCAATTTAAAAGATTAGGCCACCCTCTTGCAAGAACGGACTAACAAGGTCAGCTATCCAGCTAACCTTCATAATTAAATACCGTTACTGTATAGGTAGATCTCGTTGTGAAGACCTAGTTACTGGATAAGTCATGGGTAGAGCTAAAGAATGTGAACTATACAAGTTCCCAATAGCATTAATTAAATGAAGTTAAAGGCTCCGGTGTATAGAGAAGACCTCACCGTTTAAGAAGTAACCATAGAAACGATGGAATCCACTATTGCTTTAGAATTTATATTTCTTATTATCTTTTTAATACCTAGTAGAATCCAATTTCAAATTGTGAGGTAAAACAAAGGTCTCGAAAAAATAAAAAATCGTGGTCGGGAAGGTTATCGTAGCCAAAGCCATTGGAATTTTGAGTTTATACATTGGAAAAACTCATTGGGTTATTAATATACTAGGAGTAGGAAAAAGAATAACTGCAAGAACGGAAATCAATTAGTTATTCGACAAAGTTTGATTTATGCATATTCAATGACCAGAACTAGACGGGGATATATAGCTCGGAGACGCAGAAGAAAAGCACGTTCATTTATATCAAGCTTTGGGGGAGGTCTTTTAAAGACTCAACAAGACATAAGAGCTTTGGCTTCGTCTCATCGGGATGGGAATGGGCAAAAAAGAAATTTTCGTCGTTTGTGGATCACTCGAATCAATTCCGAAATTCGTGATGGGTGGCTATATTCTAACTATAGTAAATTCATCCATGATCTATACAAGAGACAGTTGCTTCTTAATCGTAAAATACTTGCGCAAATAGCTATAGCAAATAAAACCTGTCTTTATCTAATTTCCAATGCAATCATAAAAAAAGTAAATTGGAAGGAATCTGCGGGAGTAATTTAAACGGAGTTCCCCGGAGAATGACCTCCGGGAAAGTAGAGTCAAAATGAATCAAAAACGAAATAAATAGGACTCAAATCAACAATTTGGAGTTTGACTTCTGAATCCGATTTTTGATTTGGTTTTGTCTTACGAAACGAGAAGCAAAGCCGGTCCGGATTGTCGGATTTTTGCACAAAGCATCAATCTGCGTTTGAGTTCGGGTGTGAATTTTCATTCAAGTGACGAAAGAGTAAGCCTATTTTTTTGTCTCTCACAGTCGCCTTCTATTTCTTTCCGTCTGACTTATATTTCTTTCTGTTTGACTTATATTTCTTTCTGTTTGACTTATATTTCTTTCGGACTCGCGCGGTCGACTTGTTTCTTTGACCTTGTTTCTCATTAGTAATAAAAGGTAACGAAGATAAAATACGAGCTTGTTTTATAGCAAGAGTCATTAATCGTTGTTGTTTCAAGGTCAATTTATTTACTCGTCTAGATAATATTTTTCCTTGCTGACTAATAAATCGACCAATTAACCTCGTGTTTCTATAATGAATTCGATCCCCTGATCGGATCGGGGGCAAACGCCTACGCAAAGATCGCTTGGATTTACGCCAAGATCGCTTGGATTTAAGCAAAGGTCGCTTGGATTTAAGCAAAGGTCGCTTGGATTTAAGCAAAGGTCGCTTGGATTTATCCATGGTTTGTTTAATTTATTTCTTTAAACCGAAAATCCTATTTCGGTTGGATCTAGAAAAGGAATTCGAATACATAAAAACAATAGGATTTTCTTTCTATTCAAATTATCTTAGCGATAATTAGCATAGCATTTTTCCTCCTCCTGGGAGGGTGCAAGTGCTCGGTTCGAGCTATTTCGTTATCTCCCCATGAATCGTATGTTTGTAACAATATGGACAGAATTTTCTCAATTCCAATCGATTAGGCGTATTGTGCCGATTCTTTTGAGTCATATATCTGGAAATGCCTTTTGATGCCTTATTAACAACCTTTCGAACACAAGTAGTACATTCTAAAATAACTGTTATTCGGATATCCTTACCCTTGGCCATGAACCTCCTTTGGATTTTTTATTTACTCAACGCTTTTCCTTTCGATTCGAAATGAAGAAGAAAGAAAAAGTAGAAGTTGCTAACTTGAACTCACATTATGAAAAATTTTGCTCCAATCAATATATTCAAATAAGATCCAAAGATTTCGAAACGATATTTCAAAGCACAGTACACGATTTCGTTTAAGTATCTTGTATAATTCTTCGCTAGACCCATATTTTATAGTCTACTTCCATTCCTCTATTATTCTAATATTCGAATTGGAATCCGAATCCCACAGCCGTTGAATCCACTTTTCTTCTTTCTCTTTCCTCCCTTATTCTAAAAATCAGAAAAAATAGAGAAAAGAAAAATAGAGGGGGAGACTTGATTAGTGACCGATATTTCATTGTAGTTCTAATCTTCTTTATTCCTTTCCACGTCACTAACTAGAATGAAAAAAAGGGGAATGTCAACGCATCCGGGAAAAAACGATTAATCTCTATCAATAGACCTGCTAAAGACGCGAACCATAGCGCACTTAGTACCGGTGCCACGGAAAGATATGTTTTTAGATCTCGCATTGAAAACCCCCTTCATTTTATTGTAATACATAATGATAATACATATATGATCAGATGCATAGGTAGTTAACGACCACTTTTAATTGTACTAGAATTGTCCGCGGAATTTCGAATTCAAATTGACATGTACAATGATCCCGTAACTATTTCCATATTTTTCTTAAAAGATAAGATAAAAACGTCCTTTTCGTCTCGAGTATTCCCCAAAAATAGTCATTGAATTTTCCGACAGATTCGGTTCCATTTTTCAAATGGATAAAAATTTTTTATGAATCTTAATGCATATTATATGTTAAATGAGACCAAAAGGACGAAATGGACAGATAAATTCGATAATATAGAATCGATAGACGAAAAAACGATGTGGAAAACAAGATAGGAATTCTCTACAATGACACTGGAGACTAATTGGAGGGATGTAGCGCAGCTTGGTAGCGCGTTTGTTTTGGGTACAAAATGTCACAGGTTCAAATCCTGTCATCCCTACCTACAACTGCTCTCTCGAGCAGTAACGGGGGAGTCGGTGAAATCAAGTCAAATTGGCCAGATATAATTTTTCATTCTTATGATCCTATGTATAGTCTATCCATGAGGTATTGAACTTACAAAAAGAATCCAACCCCTTTCTTTCCAGTCTTATCTGTTTTGATAAGAAAGCGCTCTTAGTTCAGTTCGGTAGAACGTGGGTCTCCAAAACCCGATGTCGTAGGTTCAAATCCTACAGAGCGCGAGTCCGTTCTTCTTAGATTGAACTAGCGTCACTAACTTGAACAGCAATTTGAATTTGACTTCTCGGATAGTAAAAGGAGGTCAATCAAAAAACGTGATATTAATTAATCAAAGGTCTAACTGATCGCCGCGCCTATATTGTAAATAGGCAGTTACAAATAATCCAGCCAAAGTAATAGGAATTAGACCTAAGACGATTCCAAATAGAAAAACTTCAATCATTTCCAGTTGTTTGAAAGGAGAAAAAAAGAGGTAATATCTCTCCCTAAATATTAATCCGAATTACCATCAATCTCAATGACCAAGAATTTGCAA